CAACCAATTCCCAAAAAAAATAAATTTGTATCAAATTTGAACTAGTAACTAATCCTACCATGGAAGTACTGAAAAAACTCATATAAGCAAAAAATCTCAAGTATCCTTGATCGTGAGCCATATAATTATCACTATAAATAAGAACCATGATTCCAACAGTAGTGATTAACATTGACATAATAGAAGTAAGTGGATCGATCAAGCAGCCGAATTCTAAAGAAAAATCATTATCGAGTGTCCAAGACCATACATATTGGTGGATAGAACTGCTATTTACTTGCTGAATAGACAGATTAGTTGAAAAAATCATGACTATACTTAACAATAAAATACTTGGAAAAGCCCACATACGACGAAGATTTTTTGTTGCTGTCGGAAAAAGAAGAAGGCCCACTCCTATTAACATAGGAACTGGAAGTGGAACGAAAGGTAAAATCCACCCATATTGATATGTTTGTTGCATAAGAAAATTGAAATTCATAATTACATAATTAATTGTTTCCGATTTATCGGATTTTACTTCTTTTGAAAGGAGTCAATAAAAAAATGAAAATATGCACTAACTTAAATATAAAAATATTTTTTTTATTTCTTTTTACTTATTCTTTCTAAATTTCTTGTAAATATTGCAAATATTCAAATCAAGAAGTTCCAATTGGTCAAATCATATGAAAGACAAAGATTAATTATGAGTCTCCTTCTAGTTTGAAAATTCAAGTCAAATTTGGACAAGTTACTCAAAATATTCTTCTTTTTTTTTAGAAAAATTTTATGCGATTTTACCATATCGTTCACAGTCTATTCTTTTAGAATTTTAGAAAAAAAATTATCTAGAAAAGCGCAGATTTTTTTTGAACAATAGATGTCTTTCACATCCAGCTATACGAATGAGTAATCTCTTCATTTTATTTAAATGGCAGTTCCAAAAAAACGTACTTCTGCATCAAAAAAGCGTATTCGTAAAAATTTTTGGAAAAGGAAAGGCTATGGGGCGGCGTTAAAAGCATTTTCTTTAGGGAAATCTCTTTCTACCGGGACTTCAAAAAGTTTTTTTGTGCGACAGACAAATAAAATCAAAAAATAAGTTATTAAGAAATAAAGCGGAAAACCTTAGAACAATATAAATCGACCTGACTCAAAAATGGAACGCTTCCGTTTCAAAAAAAAAATTCCCCAATTCCATTTCCTGGTAAATTAATCAATGGGAAATGGAATTCTTCTGGTTACTTTGACCGAATTCAAACAAAGTTTTTTTAACAAAAAAAAACACAAGATACTTGATTTAAATTTGCGTATATTTTCTTGTCAGGACGGGAGTCTTTTTTTCCCATCAACCTATTTGTACTATAATATTTTTTGCACAACTTTCTTACTTTTTAATTTCTATAAATTCTTATATAGAGCCCATATATCTCTCCCCATCAATTCACGCAAAAACACTTAATGAAAATATTCTGGATAAATGGGTGTGAATTTTGAATAATCTAAAATCTTTTTTGGTTCATTCATAAAACAGATTTTTGGGTTGTACTTTTTTAAATTAAAATCAAATAACTCATACAAGAGTTCCAAGTCTAAAACCCACAATAAAACTAAAACAATAAACCTTCAAGTACATATTTGAAGAAATTTGTATTCATCAATTTGAATCTTTCCAACAAAATATTGCATTCTTAAATCTAGACGATTTCTTATTCATAGGCTATTCTATTATAGGGTCAAGACAAGCCGCTATGGTGAAATTGGTAGACACGCTGCTCTTAGGAAGCAGTGCTAGAGCATCTCGGTTCGAGTCCGAGTGGCGGCATGACATGTCCTAAAAAAATAAAATAGATCCTATAATGAATAATAATGAATTCAATTTCGGATTTCGATTTTATAATTAAGGAACTTTTTTTTATGATATTTTCAACTTTAGAGCATATATTAACTCATATTTCTTTTGCGACTGTTTCAATTCTAATTACAATTCATTTGATAACCTTTTTTGTCGATGAAATCGTAAAACTATATGATTCATCCGAAAAGGGCATGATAATGATCTTTTTGTGTCTAACAGGATTATTAATTTCTCGTTGGATTTATTCAAAACATTTTCCACTAAGTGATTTATATGAATCGTTAATCTTCCTTTCATGGAGTTTTTCTTTTATTTATATCGTTCCATATTTCAAAAAAGAAAAAAATATTCTAAACACAATAATTAGCCCAAGTGTTATTTTTTCCCAGGGATTTGCTACCTCAGGTCTTTTAACTGAAATACACGAATCCACAGTATTAGTACCCGCTCTTCAGTCCGAGTGGTTAATAATGCATGTAAGTATGATGATATTAGGATATGTAGCCCTTTTATGTGGATCATTATTATCAGTATCACTTCTAGTCATTACAGTTAGAAAAAATAGAAGATTTTTTTCTACGAATAATCGTTTATTAAATTTAAATGAGTCATTTTTACTTGGTAAAGTCAAATACATGAATGAAGGAAAAGGAAAAAATGTTTTACAAAAAACTTCTTTTTTTTCTCCAATAAATTATTATAAGTCGCAATTGATTCAACAATTGGATTATTGGAGTTATCGGGTTATTAGTCTAGGATTTCTCTTTTTAACGATAGGAATTCTTTCTGGAGCAGTATGGGCTAACGAAGCATGGGGATCCTATTGGAGTTGGGACCCAAAAGAAACTTGGGCCTTTATTACTTGGATCATATTTGCAATTTATTTACATACTCAAACAAATATAAAATGGAAGGGTACAAATTCAGCAATTGTAGCGTTTATTGGGTTTCTTATAATTTGGATATGCTATTTTGGAGTAAATCTATTAGGAATAGGGTTACATAGTTATGGTTCATTTACATTAACATCTAATTAAATTCAAAAAGCTTACTACTTACGAATAGGAATAGAAAAGCATACAACGCATATGAATATCATTTTGTGTGAACTAGCGAGAGCCCCGTGACTTTGATTCGCGGCACTCTCGCCAGTTCTAGTTCAAATTTATTTTTTTTACTTAACACAAGAGAAGAAAAAGCCTTCTTTTTTTTTCATTGTACAACGAACCTTTTTGGAAACGATAAGATCGTTTTTTCATTTTTTTATCAATAAAAAAACGATCTATAAAAAGAATTAGATAGGATAACTTCAACCTTTTCAACTGATAGTGAAAGAACGAAATCTGGGTATATACCAATACCGAGTACGGGTAAAAAAATAGATATTGAAAGAAATAATTCTCGCGGCCCAGAATCAAAAAAATAAGAGTTTGGGCCGTTAAATATCTTGTATCCATAGAACATCTGGCGTAACATAGATAATAAATAAATAGGGGTTAATATCATTCCAATTGCCATTACAAAAGTAATTGGGATTTTTGTCATTAAAAGAAATTTTGGACTAGTAACTAATCCAAAAAATACTATTAATTCGGCAACAAAACCACTCATACCTGGTAATGCGAGGGAGGCCATCGAAAAACTACTGAACATCGTGAACATTTTTGGCATTGGGATAGCTATTCCACCCATTTCATCAAGATAAAGAAGACGTATTCTATCATAAGTTGTTCCGGCCAAGAAAAAAAGTGCAGCACCGATAAATCCATGAGAGATTATTTGTAAAAGGGCTCCGTTGAGCCCCATATCCGTGATAGAACCAATTCCTATAATTATAAAACCCATATGAGATACAGAGGAATAGGCTATTCTTTTTTTTAAATTCCGTTGACCCAGAGATGTTGAAGCTGCATAGATTATTTGCATTGCGCCCACTATTATCAACCAAGGAGAAAATAGAGAATGAGCATGAGGAAAAAATTCCATATTGATCCGAACTAATCCATACGCTCCCATTTTTAATAAGATTCCGGCTAGAAGCATACAAGTACTATAATGCGCTTCTCCGTGGGTATCTGGTAACCATGTATGTAGGGGTATGATTGGTAATTTGACAGCAAAAGCAAGAAAAAATCCACTATAAAATAATATTTCCAAGGCCGCGGGATAGGACTGATTAGCCAATATTTCAAAATTTAATGTTGGTTCAGTAGAACTATATAAACCGACACCCAGAACTCCCATTAAAAGAAAAATAGAACCCCCTGCCGTGTACAAAATAAATTTTGTAGCCGAATACAGGCGTTTTTTTCCTCCCCACATGGATACAAGTAGATAAACGGGAATTAATTCTAACTCCCACATGAGAAAAAAAAGTAAAAGATCTCGAGAAGAAAATAATCCTATTTGTCCACTGTACATTGCTAACATCAGGAAATGAAATAATCGAGAATCTCGAGTCACTGGCCAAGCCGCTAAAGTAGCTAAAGTAGTGATGAATCCCGTTAGTAAAATGGGTCCTATCGAGAGTCCATCTATTCCTAATCTCCAATGAAAATCCAAAAAAAGGATCCATTTATAATCCTCTATTAGTTGGATTAATGGGTCGTCTGATTGAAAATGATAGCAAAATGCATAAGTCGTTAGAAGAAGCTCTAAAATACACATACATATAGTATACCAACGTATTACTCTATTTCCCCTATGTGGAAGAAAAAAAATTAAGCAACCTGCAAATATTGGCAAAACCACAATTATTGTTAAACAAGGAAAATGGTTCGTGGTAAAGACAAGATACGCTTGGGCCATAAAAATCCGTGCTCAATTGAATTTTATTTTGAGCACGGATTTTGTCGGTAAAAAAAAAAAAAGAAAAATGGATTCAAGTAGAGTTTTATGGTATGGAATGTATCAATAAGAATGGATCAATAAGCTAGACCCATACTGCGAGTTGTTTCATGCCATAAATAAACCCGAACACTCAAAAAATCCGTTGGACACGCGGATTCACACCTCTTACAACCAACGCAGTCTTCGGTCCTTGGGGCAGAAGCGATTTGTTTAGCTTTACATCCATCCCAAGGTATCATTTCTAATACATCGGTGGGGCACGCCCGGACACATTGGGTACATCCTATACATGTATCATAAATCTTTACTG